AAGAGTTATTTTGGAATGTACGAGTTGTGCCCGAAAGGGTTTCAATAAAAAATCGTGGGGCATTTCCAGATATATGACTCAAAAGAATCGAAACAATACGCCTAGTCGATTGGAATTGAGAAAATTCTGTCCTTATTGTTACAAGCATACGATTCATGGGGAGATAAAGAAATAGATTGAGCAGAACATCAGTGCCCCCTTCCCAAGTAACAGGAAGAAGTTAAAAAATATAAATAAATTTTAAAATAAAAATAAAAAATATAATTATAATAATTTAATTATATTATAATTAAATAATAAATGTTATATTCTATTTATATTTATTATAATTATATATATATAATTATAATAAATTCTATTTCTATTATAATAGAATATTTAATTTAGATAGTTTATCTATAAACTAAACATATATTATTATTATAATTATAATATAAAATATAAAATAAACAACTCAATTATAAAATAAACAAATCAAGTTCTTTTTCGGTCGGATCCGAAATGAATGAAGAAATAAACTAGGATTTTAGAAATAATAAATAAACCATGGATAAATTCAAGCGACCCTTTCGTAAATCCAAGCGATCTTTTCGTAGGCGTTTGCCCCCAATTGAATCGGGGGATCGAATTGATTATAGAAACATGAGCTTAATTAGTCAATTTATTAGTGAACAAGGAAAAATATTATCTAGAAGAGTGAACAGATTGACTTTGAAACAACAAAGATTAATTACTATTGCTATAAAACAAGCTCGCATTTTATCTTCATTACCTTTTCTTAATAATGAGAAACAATTTGAGAGAGCCGAGTCGCTCCCTAGAACTACCGGCCCTAGAGCCAGAAATAAGTGGATCCGCCACCCGAATTGAATAAAAAATTCAAAAATCTAATCGGAACTCAAACTCCGATTGATGTTTTGTTGGAAAAGCCGAGAGATTTGATTGTCGGGTCATAAGAAAAAAAAAAAAAAAATTATAAATATAAATAATATTAATATATAATATATAATTATAAAATAATGGGGGGAGAGAGGGAGAGAAATCTTTTTTTTTATTGAAACGTGTTTATTCATTCCTACTTTTATCATATGAATTTCCATTTGATCTTCCCGGAGTTCATTCTCCGGGGAACTCCGCTTAAATGATTCCGTCGAATTCCTTACAATTACAATCTCCCTTTTTAATTAAATTTGATGATTTCATTAGAAATCATGTAAAGACAATTCTTATTTGATATAGCTATTTGCGCAAGTATTTTACGGTTAAGAAGCAACTGCCTCTTGTGCAAATCGTGTATTAATCTACAATAACTATAGGATACCTTAACCTCGCGGGTTACTGCGTTTATCCGAGTGATCCACAAACGCCGAAAATCTCTCTTTTGCCGGCCTCTATCCCGATGAGCAGAAACCAAAGCTCTCATTTTCTGTTGCATAATAGTTCGAGTAAGTCTTGAATGAGCCTCTCGAAAGGTTGATGCAAATAAACGAATTTTTGCTCGACGTCTCCGAGCTATATATCCTCGTCTAACTCTGGTCATTGAATCAAATAAAACTTTGATGAATAACTAATTGATTTCTTTTCTTTCAGTCATTCTTTTCCCCTCCTCTAGTTTAATTAATAACAAAACGGATTCTTCCGATGTATAAAATATAAATTCCAATGGCTTTTGCTACTATGACCTTCCCAACCACGATTTTTTATTTCTTCCAGGCATTTCGCCCCAAAACAAAAAATAAATAAATAAATTTTACCGATATCGATATTAAGTATTAAATAAATAGTAATAGTAATAAAAAATACGTAGTAAATGGATAAATAAATAAATAAAATAGAAATAGTGGTTTCCATCGTTTCTATGGTTACTTCTTAAACGGTGAGGTCCTCTCTATACACCGGAGCCCCTTACTCATTTAATCAATGTTTTGGTAACTTGTACAGTTCACACTCTTTGGCTCTACCCATGAATTATACAGTAATAGGTCTTTTCACAACGAGATCTATCCATACAGTGACGGCATTTAATTGTGAAAGTTGGCTAGGTAGCTGACCCTGTTAGTCCGTTCTTGCAAGAGTAGGAACAGAATTTTTCTGTTTTTTAAATAAAATTTCCCCGCTTAATGGATACCACTTGCTACCAATGGGGAATTGCTTTTCATCTCAAATTGAGGTGATGGGATTTGCACCAATGGAAACCATAAATTCCATACACAACATACACAAAATAGGTATATGATAGATCCTTATTTTTATATAGTGAATGGAGTTCGTCCATTCCATCCTATTCCTTGGTACTGGTCATTGATACTGGAAAATTTCTTATTTGTTCCAGCCCATGATCTGAACGCGTCGCACATACACCCTAGTACATGTTCCTCGACGCTGAGGACATCCTCGAAGAGCAGGGGATTTCGTAACATTGTGGATTGGCTGTCTTGTGTTTCTAATAAGTTGTTTAATAGTTGGCATGCTGCATCGTATACAAAGGCTGGTTTAGATCGATCCTAACCCGATCATGATGAATTACTTCTTAATTTTTTACCTGGCTAAGAACATAAAATATGAAATTACGAATCATTCTAATTTTGGTTCGAGATAGAATCTAGGATTTTGATGCGAAACCCTCGGTATTTTCGCTCCCTACAAGATCAACAATGCCGTGAGCTTGGGCTTCTGTTGCTGACATAAAAACATCCCTTTCCATGTCTTCGGTTATAACCCATAAGGGTTTTAGCGTTCTTTGTACATAAACCCTTGTGAGGCTTTCGCGTAGTTTTAGTAGTTCTTCCGCTTCCAGGATAAATTCTCCTGTTGATGCCTCATAATAAGAGCTAGCAGGTTGGTGGATCATAACCCTGGCGATATAATAATATAATTATAATGAGGGGTTCCCCTATCTCGTCTCGCACGATCACATGGGATAAAGAATACCAAGCAAGAGGAAAAAGATAGAATTGAACAACCGTACAGGCATATTTTTTTGTGCATTGCATACGGCTCCTAAATGGAATTTCCTTCTCCCTTCCATTGAAGAAAGAGACAAAGAAGATCCATCAGATCCAGATCGTTGAATGCTCCATTCCATTTACCATCCTTCCTTTCAGAGGAGCCAAAAATACTATGATGGTTCCGTTGCTTTATATATTTATTTTATCTCGTCTGTGATTCCGCAATCCCAAAGTCTCTTTCTGATCGGATCAAATAAGTAAAAATGATTTTTTTTTATTTCGTACTCTTCTCTTTCATAACCTAAATATAGGAAAGAGACTTCTGGTGTAAAAGCAAAAAAGATTTGTTTGTGACGCTGAAACAGACCCCCGATACATAAGATGAAATCGGGAAATAACCTTTGTTTCATACTACTATCTCGATACACAATCTCATGTTATGGAAAAAAAAAAAATAAATAATGTTTTGTTATGTTAATATCGAGATCGAGGTGCCATGCTATTATTACTTATTTTTTATATTCCATATAGCGAAGGCATAGTCTTATGTTTTCTCTCAAATAAAAATAAAAAATTCATTGGCGCCAAGCGTGAGGGAATGCTAGACGTTTGGTAATTTCTCCTGCGACCAGGAGAAAAGATCCCATTGAAGCGGCTAATCCTATGCATATTGTATTTACTTCTGGTGACACCAATTGCATAGTGTCATAAATAGCTAGTCCGGGGACTACCCACCCGCCGGGAGAGTTTATAAACAAATAAAAGTTCTTGTTCGGTTGCTCTATACTGAAATATATCATGAGAGCCACCATTTGATTCGAGATCTCGCTATCAACCTCTTGCCCTAAAAAAAGCATTCTATCTCGATGAAGTCGGTTGATTAGGACAAAAATTCCTTCGGAACCGCACACGCGCCTTTAGATGCATACGGTTCAAAAAAATCAAAATTTCGAAACGAAAAAAAAAAAAAAAGAATTCATTGAACTTATCGAACTAACCCGCCATTGATGTATTGGTTTCATCGAGATCCGAATCACGATGTCATTTTCTTGTTCCTAAATGGGCCTCCTCAACTCTTTTAGGTTTATGCTCTACTCCGGGTAAAAATATGCCCGAATTCTATTTGCACATATAGTGCAAATAATCCCAGTACCACTTCTTTTTTTTTTTCAATTTGGTCGATTTCATGCCTTCCGCCAATACCAAATATTTGATGTATTCATCATATTACTTTATTGATTGGCAGTTTGAGATGGCTTATATTATCTATTTATATATATTTTTTATTTTTATTTTTTATAATTAGATTTTTATCTATTTAAATTATTTAATTTATGGTATATTATAAATATAATAAGAATCCATTATGATACAGGCGGTAATCATACGTAGATTCCAAATTTGGTATTTCCTGAACGGAGCCTGGATACTTCTTATTGGTCCAACCTAACCATAAATTATTCTAGTTGATAATATGGATTAATTGATATAATTTTGATCCCCAAACCAACAAATAAATTGATCTAATTGCGCTTCACGCTCCAAATTCGAATTATGATTAATGATTCAATCAATCTTTCTTGGGCAAAACGGGGGTTATCTCAATCGGGGGAGAGAACGGGGAAATCCCATATGACCCAATATGTCTGACAAGTCGCACTATACGTCAATCCAAACTGCATCTTCCTCTCCAGGATTCCGAAAAGGCACTCTTGGAACACCAATGGGCATTAAGTTAAACAAAAAAAGCACTAAGTACTATATTTTACTTTAATGTGGAAACGTAAAAATGGGTTTCTCGCCTTACTAATATTTTAATTTATCATATTTTCAAAACAAAAAACAAAAACGTTTATTGGATTTTATCCATAGATTGGAGGGTTCATGGAGGAAGACAGAGTGAATAACGGAAAAGAAAATTATTACGAATGGATCATTCGAATGATGAACGAGTCTCTATGCATTCGCTCAAAAAAAAAGGGACCCCCCATTGCGTATTGGTACTTATCGGGTATAGAATAGATTTGTTTCTCTTTGTTCCTACGAACAGAATTGTTCAATTATTTCCAATGGAAGGGAATAGAATAAATATTAACCCTTGCCTCGAGATAATCCACTGAAAGGCGGAGCATAGTCTTTTCCAATGCGATAAAGTCACATAGTGTCCATTTTTCTTTGATAAAAAAGGGGTATTTCCATGGGTTTGCCTTGGTATCGTGTTCATACCGTCGTATTGAATGATCCCGGTCGCTTACTTTCTGTCCATATAATGCATACAGCTCTAGTTTCCGGTTGGGCCGGCTCGATGGCCCTATATGAATTAGCGGTTTTTGATCCCTCTGACCCTGTTCTTGATCCAATGTGGAGACAGGGTATGTTTGTTATACCCTTCATGACTCGTTTAGGAATAACCAATTCATGGGGTGGCTGGAGTATCACAGGAGGAACTGTATCGAATCCGGGTATTTGGAGTTACGAAGGTGTGGCCGGGGCACATATTGTGTTTTCCGGCTTGTGCTTCTTAGCAGCCATCTGGCATTGGGTGTATTGGGACCTAGAAATATTCTGTGATGAACGTACGGGAAAACCCTCCTTGGATTTGCCCAAGATCTTTGGAATTCATTTATTTCTCTCAGGGTTGGCTTGCTTTGGTTTTGGTGCATTTCATGTAACAGGCTTGTATGGTCCTGGAATATGGGTGTCCGACCCCTATGGTCTAACCGGAAAAGTACAACCTGTAAATCCAGCGTGGGGGGCGGAGGGTTTTGATCCTTTTGTTCCGGGGGGAATAGCCTCCCATCATATTGCAGCGGGGACATTGGGCATATTAGCGGGCCTATTCCATCTTAGTGTCCGCCCGCCCCAACGACTATACAAAGGATTACGTATGGGTAATATTGAAACTGTCCTTTCCAGTAGTATCGCTGCTGTCTTTTTTGCAGCTTTTGTAGTTGCTGGAACGATGTGGTATGGTTCAGCAACTACCCCCATCGAATTATTTGGGCCCACCCGTTATCAATGGGATCAGGGGTACTTCCAGCAAGAAATATATCGAAGAGTTGGCGCCGGACTAGCCGAAAATCTGAGTTTATCAGAAGCTTGGTCTAAAGTTCCCGAAAAATTAGCTTTTTATGATTACATCGGTAATAATCCGGCGAAAGGGGGATTATTCCGAGCAGGCTCAATGGACAACGGGGATGGAATAGCTGTTGGGTGGTTAGGGCACCCCGTCTTTAGAGATAAAGAGGGGCATGAGCTTTTTGTACGCCGTATGCCTACTTTTTTTGAAACATTTCCAGTCGTTTTGGTAGACGGAGACGGAATTGTGCGAGCCGATGTTCCTTTTAGAAGGGCAGAATCAAAATATAGTGTCGAACAAGTAGGCGTAACTGTTGAGTTCTATGGTGGCGAACTCAATGGAATCAGTTATAGTGATCCCGCTATTGTGAAAAAATATGCTAGACGCGCACAATTGGGTGAAATTTTTGAATTAGATCGTGCTACTTTGAAATCTGATGGTGTTTTTCGTAGCAGTCCAAGGGGTTGGTTCACTTTTGGACATGCTTCATTTGCTTTGCTCTTCTTTTTCGGACACATTTGGCATGGTGCTAGAACCTTGTTCAGAGATGTTTTTGCTGGGATTGACCCAGATTTGGATGCTCAAGTCGAATTTGGGACATTCCAAAAACTTGGAGATCCAACTACAAGGAGACAAGTAGTTTGATACAACGTTGTTATGGTCTGGTATCATTCGCCTCCATTTTTATTTTTATTTAACATAGGTATAGGTAGGGTACCAGAGAAATGAAATTTTGAATTTCATTATTGGTTTTCCTTAAAAATGACCCTTTCCTTGTCTGGGAAAAGATCCCAAATGAACAGGTGTGGAAGCTATAATTGTAAACTACGATCGAATCTATGGAAGCATTGGTTTATACATTCCTGTTAATTTCGACTTTAGGGATAATTTTTTTCGCTATCTTTTTTCGAGACCCGCCTAGGATTTCGACTAAGAAATGATTTTTCATTATCTCAATTGAAGTAATGAGCCTCCCAACTAATAGGGGAGGTTCATCATTTCAACTAGTCTCCGTGTTCCTCGAACGGATCTCTTAGTTGTTGAGAGGGCTGCCCAAAAGCAGTATATAAGGCATACCCAGTAAAGCTTACAAGTAAACCAGATATAAAGATGGCGACTAAGGTTGCTGTTTCCATTATTAGAAAATTTAAAGACCACGATACAGTGGATCTACATTACGACAAGATCGTTTATTTACAACGGAATAGTATACAAAGTCAACAGATCTCAACCAATGCAATTGGATTTATGGCTACACAAACCGTTGAGGACAGTTCTAAATCTGGGCCAAGAAGAACTCTTACAGGGGATTTATTGAAACCGTTGAATTCGGAATATGGTAAAGTAGCTCCTGGATGGGGAACTACCCCCTTAATGGGTGTCGCAATGGCTCTATTTGCGATATTCCTATCTATTATTTTGGAGATTTATAATTCTTCCGTTTTACTGGATGGAATTTCAATGAGTTAGTCCCACAAGAAAAAAAAAAAAAAGTCCTAGCTTTTGAATAAAAAAGGAATCGCTTAGGACTCGGATTTCTGGACCATTCTGGTAGTTCGACCGCGGAATTTCGTTGTTTCGGTAGTTCCGGAATATGAGTGTGTGACTTGTTATAATTGATCCTATTGATAGTGCAGAAATAGGTCTGTCATCTCATCTCAATGGAGATGGTTCTGCTCCGTCGGATATTTATTCGAGTATCTGGAGCACGGAATACATGGAATAGCTCAAGAGAAATATTTAAACTATGATTCATACCTACTATTCAGACCTCGCGACCGGACTCCAACTAAAATAATTTTCAAAGAGGTATTTCATAAATCGAACGATTTTTTCTCTTTCCGAATCGTGTTTATTTTGACCGAAAGACAAATTTGTATCTGGATTTTTAGTCATAACATCCATTCATTAAGTAAGTGATGATCAAATGGTTCTTACTCAGAGAACCTTTTGGCTTAGCTTTAGGGCTTTATTGAATCATCGTGGTTCTAGTATGAATCTGAGGTTTCAATCAAATCATAGGGTTTCAACAAGAGAATTCCTAGCAAGAGTAAACAAAAGAATACAAATAGTAAATCCATATTACATTATGCACAAACAACAAATCAAATAAAAAAAAATAGGGGAAGAGAAAATTCAAGAGGCCTGTAACGATCTATATAAATATGGATGAGCCCACTTGAGATTTTGGCATTACCATCAAAAAAGGGGATTTCGGATTTTGTTTCCTTCATATCCTCAGAGATGTTTGAACCAAGTGATTAAGAAATTTCAAACTTTCTATTACATATCCGTTTTAACCAGTATTTGGGTGTTTTCGCTTGAGCCGTACGAGATGAAATTTTCATATACGGTTCTTAGGGGGGTCTGTCGTTTTACCTATCTCAATAAAGTATATGATTGGTTCGAGGAACGTCTCGAGATTCAGGCGATTGCCGATGATATAACTAGTAAATATGTTCCTCCTCATGTCAACATATTTTATTGTCTAGGGGGGATCACACTTACTTGTTTTTTAGTACAAGTCGCTACGGGTTTTGCTATGACTTTTTACTATCGTCCGACTGTTACGGAGGCTTTTGCCTCTGTTCAGTACATAATGACTGAAGCTAACTTTGGCTGGTTAATCCGATCAGTTCATCGATGGTCAGCAAGTATGATGGTCCTAATGATGATCCTGCACGTATTTCGTGTCTATCTCACAGGTGGATTTAAAAAACCTCGCGAATTAACTTGGGTTACGGGTGTGGTTCTGGCTGTATTGACTGCATCTTTTGGTGTAACTGGTTATTCCTTACCTCGGGACCAAATTGGCTATTGGGCAGTCAAAATCGTGACAGGCGTACCTGAAGCGATTCCTGTAATAGGTTCGCCCTTGGTAGAGCTATTACGTGGAAGTGCTAGTGTGGGTCAATCCACTTTGACCCGTTTTTATAGTTTACACACTTTTGTATTACCTCTTCTTACTGCCGTATTTATGTTAATGCACTTCCCAATGATACGTAAGCAGGGTATTTCAGGTCCTTTATAGAGAAGACATACTTATTAGTAATCGATCATATATCATTTCGTTTTGGTGAGGAACTATAGTATTTCATTGCTACAAATATGTATTATTGAAAAAAAAAAAAAATAAGACATTTTCGTTGGAAATTTTCCCTCAACTAACCCCAAAGTATTCTTTAATTTGATACGAGTAGTTGAAGTGGATTCCCCCAAGAGAGATGGATTATGGGAGTGTGTGACTTGAACTATTGATTGGGCCGTGCAGATATATGATTTTATCTGCCACATTGGAATTCACAACCAAATGTGTCTCTATTCCAACCAACGTGTAAGCCCCTTACACAGGATAGGCTGGTTCACTTGAGGAGAATCTTTTCTATGATCAGACCCTAATCATGTTGTGTTGTGCATGAACAGGCTCCGTAAGATCCGGTAGAATAAGTAATGGGAAATAATACAGATTCTGTTCTATCTATTTACTTATAGTATGGAAATGCATTCATTTCCTGTGCATCGATCCCGATCTATGATACTATCGGAGTGAAACAAGGGATCTAAGGAAGAACAAGGCTGGACTTTATTAGTAACAAGTAAATCCTTTGTATGTAATGTAAAAAGACTCTAGATATCGTGGGAATAAACACAAATCACAAGGCATGAGACGATCCAAAAAGCACTTGATCATGATCAAATTTGCAAGCCTACTTGGGTATTGAGCATTTACCTGTAAGAACTGAATTTCTTGCAATGGATAGTTGCAACTCGGGAAAATGGAATCCGGTAAATCTTTTTTATGTGGAGTCATATATGTGTGGATCACATATAGATTTTTTATGGATCCATTTTTTCCTTTGACTTTTGCTCGAGCCGGATGATGAAAAATTATCATGTCCGGTTCCCTCGGGGGATGGATCCATAAAAATTCACCTATCCCAATAACAAAGAAACCCGATTTGAACGATCCTGT